GTTGCCCCTTGGAAGTCTCAAGGGAATGTGACTAATGGAATATGTAGGAATAGTAAGACCTATTGTTGCCTTTCATAAACAAAAAGCAGAAAAAAAAAATATACCATCAAGATATATAACTATCTATCACATACCCCTAATTTCCCATCTAAGCCTTACTGTCTCTACTTCTGTGAAATGTGAAACAATTGGAAGACACCCTATTACATTCTTGGCGGGGTTACCCCAACGAAAGCACTTTTTTCCACTTTTATTCTATAAAAGCCAATCACCCATACAATATTAATTGAAAACCTGAGCACTCAGAGACTCTCATGAGTTTGTATGGATACAAAGTATCTTCAGTTCTTTCCACAACTCCTAATTGGATTCCCCACCAGCCTACCCAATCTACTTCAAGACTCAGTCAGTAAACACTAGTAGGGTAAGGTAATTAGGAAGTATTTATAGTCCTTCCTATAACCCCTTCTTGGATCCTAGGAGCAAGGATTTACAGTCTCTTAGGAACCTTCCTTTGGATACACGGATTTGCGGTCCCTGACTTTCGTAGTTCTGAATCTCACAATTGAATCTTACTATGGATTTGATTCGATTGATAAATCAAATCAATGGCCTGAACGCATCGGGAATCCGTAATTAAGTGAGTATTTCTTTATTTATATTGGTAATTCATATTGGTATGGTACAGGTTTGGGTCACACCCCGATTTTTGAAGAAATAATTGAAAGTCAACCCCCCGATTCTTAAAATTGGGTATCGACAGTCCCCGCCCCTTACCTCTGCTTCTGCCAGGCAAGAATTTTGTGAGTTCTATTAGTTTAGTAGGGTAAGAAATTCCGAGTCTTTTGTTAATCAGGCGACACCCGGATTTGAACTGGGGAGAAAGGATTTGCAGTCCCCCGCCTTACCACTCGGCCATGCCGCCAAAACGATACAAAATAGATATAGATGGAAATATTCTGGGGAATTGCTGAACCATTTCTTTTTTTTGATTGGATCCTGTTGTTCTCTTAGATTGATTGTATTTCAAAACACACAACACCTAAATAAAAGCTTTCCCCTTTTTTTCTATTGAAAGAGAAAAATGGATTTCCAGTCACAGAATCCAAAATTCAGAGCAAATTGGAAGCATTAATGACTGTGAATTCATGAATGGTTCTTGGATTTTGATCTCCAATTTGGTTTCCTTAATAACATAAGGAGATCAAATTGATATACGACTAATCAGTCTCAATTCTTTATCCATAATTAAATCCATAATTAATCCTTTTCAATTTCAATTATAACAACAATTATGTGTATATGTAAACCCCAGAACAGAAATTCTTACACGGATACCTAGTCAGGTATCTTATCTACATATTCCTATTAGGAAATCGTCGTGCTTGCATTTTTCATTGAATATATTGAATATAAAATAGAAATTTGGATATAGCACGACCTATGTTGCCTCAAGGGAACTTCGATAAAAGATGGGATATACGGATAGCTAGATAGTTATATCTGCATGTACTTAATAAATATGACTTCTCTTACGCACTTCAATCGTATTCTACTAATTAACAAATGGGTAGAAATATCTTTTCTCTCTGCGAATCATTTTTTGAACAACGGAATCGATGAAATAAATTAAGTGCTAAAATCAAAGTCAACTCTAGACGGTTCCTGATTATTCTGTCTTTATCTCACTCATAGAGAACAGATTCAATTCCGAATCCATTTATGGTACCCAATCTGATCGTAATATCATAAGGTAGAAATTGGATCTATTTTGATATTCTATACAAGACTCCATAAGTCTAAGTGGCAGAATTTTGTTTCCAGGAATGTTTTATCAATTCATTTCCATTTGTATCTGTCGCAAATTCGAATTTGAGTCACATTTTTTTTTTATTCCTCCGTTCATACGTATTTAGTACATATATATATGTATATGGGGTTGGATAAAATTTCATGTTGTTCAAATGAGCAAAATATACATTCCATCGTTGCTAGATCAATCTATATGGTTCAACGAAGAGTGAGCCAATAGTTGGATTTTTTCGATAAACGGAAAACTTAAGATGTTCCGGGATGGAAATGAGGGAATGTATACAATACCAGGGTTTAGTCAGATACAATTTGACGGATTTTGTAGGTTCATTGATCAAGGCTTGATGGAAGAACTTCATAAGTTTCCAAAAATTGAAGATACAGATCAAGAAATTGAATTTCAATTATTTGTGGCAACATATCAATTGGCAGAGCCCTTGATAAAAGAAAGAGATGCTGTGTATGAATCACTCACATACTCTTCTGAATTATATGTATCCGCGGGATTAATTTGGAAAACCGGTAGAGATATGCAAGAACAAACCGTATTTATTGGAAATATTCCTCTAATGAATTCCCTGGGAACCTCTCTAGTAAGTGGAATATACAGAATTGTAATCAATCAAATATTGCAAAGCCCCGGTATTTATTACCGTTCAGAATTGGACCATAGCGGAATTTCTGTCTA